ATGACATGACAGAATTTGCTTATTTTAATAAACATAATTTCATTTCTTTATAAAGTAAAAGAAAGGGAATGGTTAATTCCACAAAAGAAGTCTTTTTTTTTTTCACGAGGTAGAACTAGAAATTCCTATTTATTTGTTACTGAAGAGCCCATAGACCAATTCCCCCCTTTTATTTGGGAGTATTGAATACACCCATAATTCTGAGCTTCATGTTCTTCCTACCAAGAGACATGTCAGATCCAGGGCATACCAATTCACTTGAATGGTATGACAGTTTCTCATTCTGAATCTGTAAAATCAGAGTTTTGATCAAATCACACATCGCAGTATACCAGTCCTTCTAATTCTTTAAGAGGTTTATCTAAAAGATTCGCGATATAACTAGGAAGACGCTTCAAATACCACACATGGGTTACTGGGCATGCCAGTTTGATATAGCCCATTTGGTATCTTCGTATCCGAGAATCCACGAATTCGACTCCGCATTGTTCACAAAAATTAGGGTCTTCTTTTTCATCCCCGATTACTCGATAATTTCCACAAGCGCAAATCCCACTTTTTATCGGCCCAAAAATTCTTTCACAAAACAATCCATCTTTTTCAGGTTTATTGGTTTTGTAATGAAAAGTATACGGTTTTGTCACCTCTCCAACTATCTCCCCATTAGGTAGGATTTTATTGGCCCAAGCACTTATTTGTTGAGGAGAAACTGATCCAATTCGGAGTTGTTGATGCTTATACCGATCGATCATAGAAGAAAAATTCTGATTCATTCCGATTAAGCTTCCTTCCTATTCATCTGGAAGTTCTTCTCAGATACAAGGAAATGATTAAGTTCCAAAGCCAAAGATCGTAGTTCTCGAACGAGTAATCGAAAAGATTCTGGCGCATCCTCAGGTTTAGGTATTGTTCTTCCAATGATTGTAGTACCAAGTATTTCTTGGCGAGCTCTAATATGATCAGATTTATAAGTAAGCATCTCTTGTAAAATATGAGCAACACCAAACCCTTCTAAAGCCCAAACCTCCATTTCTCCTACCCGCTGTCCTCCTTGCTTAGCCCTTCCTCTAAGGGGTTGTTGTGTAACAAGTGCATAATGTCCGCTGGAACGTCCATGTATTTTATCATCAACTTGATGAATTAATTTCAAGATATAAGGCTTTCCTATTAAAACAGGCTGCTCAAAAGGATCCCCCGTTCTTCCATCCAATATTCTGCTTTTTCCCGGATACTCGGGGTCAAATACCCATGGATTTGCTGTTTGCTTACTGGCTTCATATAATTCAGAAAACACTAGTTTTCTCGAAGCCTCTTGTTCATATCTCTCATCAAAAGGTGCTATTCGATAATGTCTACCTAGCAGATCCCCCGCTAACCCGAGCGAACATTCAAATATCTGCCCTACATTCATTCGTGAAGGTACTCCTAATGGGTTGAAGACCATATCAACGGATCTTCCATCTTGCAGATACGGCATATCTTGTCTAGGCAAAATTTTGGAAATGATACCCTTATTTCCATGCCTTCCAGCGACTTTATCACCTACTTTTATTTCACGTTTCTGTGAAATATATACATGAATTTTTTCTGGATTATAACTGGAAACTCCCTTTTTCTGGACCCACCTCACATCAATAACTCGACCCCTACCACCTATGGGTAGTTTTAGACAAGTTTCTTTTGAAGTGGATACCTGAATGCCAAGTATGGCTCTTAATAATCTGTCCTCCGGGGTATACGACGATTCTTTTGCCACCTGAGGCGTTAATTTACCTACTAAAATATCGCCCGTTTCGACCCAAGACCCCAGCATCACAAGTCCATTTTTGTCTAAATTTCGAAGTAGGTAGGCTTTGAGATGCGGTATTTCATTAGTGATTCTTTCAGGGCCGTAGCTTGTCACATGAGTCTGAATTTCATATTTCCGTATGTGAAAAGAAGTATAAATATCTCCATATACTAGACGCTCGCTAATGAGTACCGCATCTTCAGAATTGTAACCCTCCCATGGCATATAAGCTACTAATACGTTTTTTCCCAAAGCAAGTTCGCCGCCAACTGTAGCAGCACCATCCGCTAAAATTTGTCCCTTTTTGATGCATTTACCTCGCGGAACCCTCGGCTTTTGATGCATACAAGTATTTTTGTTAGAACGTTGATACATAATTAATGGAATGCTTATAATATCCCCCTTATCCACCTTGCCCGATAAAAGTATCTTGTCAGCATCGGTAGAAATGATCTTTCCCTCGTGTTCAGCTATAGCGAGAGCCCCTGAATCTAGAGCCACTTGGCGTTCCAACCCAGTTCCAACAATACACTTTTCGGACCGGGAAAGTGGAACTGCCTGACGTTGCATATTAGAACTCATTAAAGCTCGATTCGCATCATTATGTTCGATAAAAGGAATGAGGGAAGCTCCAACAGAAAAATATTGGAAGGTAAAAATACTTCGAAGATGTACCTGTTCCCATTCAACGGTCAGGAATTCTTGACGGTA